TTTTATAAATAAGATTCATAATATCCTTCATAATAATTGTAATTATTATAAAGGATACCAATTTGAACAGAAAATAGACAATACCTTTGATAAAAAATCACTATTAACAGGAATTAAAGATTTCATGACTTTAATTAGAATTAGTCAATTTTCTGGGAAAAATCTTCAAGGAATTTCTTTCCAACCAGAACAAGAACAAATTGGTTCAGAAGATCAAGAAAAATTTTTTAAATTTTTAGTTGATGTAATTATAGACGATCCATTCACTCAAAGAGTTCAAAAAAAATCTATTGGAATAAAAGAAATCAATAAAAAAGTTCCTCGTTGGTCATACAAATTAATCGACGAATTAGAACAACAAGAAAGAGAAAACGAAGAAGGCGTGGCGGTCGATCATCAAATACGATCAAGGAAAGCTAAACGTGTAGTAATTTTTACCGATAATCAAGAAAATGCCGATACTGGCAAAGATACCAATAAATCGGATTATGCAGACGAAGTGGCTTTGATACGTTATTCCCAACAATCGGATTTTCGCCGAGACATAATAAAGGGTTCTATGCGGGTTCAAAGACGTAAAATAGTTATTTGGGAACTGTTTCAAGCAAATACGCATTCCCCGCTTTTTTTAGACAGAATAGATAAATCCTCCTTTTTTTATGTTACTATTTCCGGACTAATTAAACGAATTTTTCGAAATTGTATAGGAAAAAACGAAGACTTTGAAATTTCAGATTATACAGATGAAGAAATAAAAGAAGTGGATAAAAAAAAAGAATACGAAAGAGAAGAAGAAAAAAGAAAAGAAAAAGCACGAATAGAAATAGCCGAAACCTGGGATACCATTCTATTTGCTCAAGTAATAAGAGGTTTGATGTTAGTAACTCAGTCAATTTTTAGAAAATATATTCTATTCCCTTTACTAATAATAGGTAAAAATATTACCCGTCTATTATTATTCCAACTTCCCGAGTGGTCTGAGGATTTAAAAGAGTGGAATAGAGAAATACATATAAAATGTACCTATAATGGTGTTCCGTTATCAGAAACAGAATATCCTAAAAACTGGTTAACAGATGGTATTCAGATAAAGATACTATTTCCTTTTTGTCTAAAACCTTGGCACAGATCTAGGATACAACCTTTTCACCGAAATCAAATGAAAAAACAAAACCAAAAAAATGACTTTTGTTTTTTAACAGTTTGGGGAATGGAAACGGAACTTCCTTTTGGTTCTCCCCGAAAACGACCTTCCTTTTTTGAACCTATTTTTAAAGAACTTAAGAAAAAAATTAGAAAATTGAGAGAGAAAGGTTTTCGAGTTCTACGAATTCTCAAAGAAAAAATCAAATTGTTTTCAAAGGTGCCAAATGAAACAAAAATATGGATTATCCAAAGTCTTCTATTTTTTAATAAAATAATCAAAAAACTTTCAACCGAAAATGCAATTGTAATATTTGCATTGAAAGAAGAATCGAGTGAAATAAAAAAAAAAGAATCGATAATCAATAATCAGATGATTCATGAATCATCAACTCAAGCTCGATTCATGAATTGGACAAATTATTTAGTGACAGAACAAAAAATTAAAGATTTATCTAATAGAACAAGGACAATCCTAAACCAAATAGAAAAAATTACAAACGAAAAGAAAAACGGATTAGGAACTAGAAAAATAAATATTAGTCCACGCTCTAGTGCTAAAAGATTCGAATCGCTAAAAAATGTTGGTCAGATATTAAAAAAAAGAAATGTTCGATTAATTCGTAAATCTGGTTATTTTATCAAATTTTTTAGGGAAAGGATATATGTAAATATATTTTTATATATCATTAATATTCCCAAAATTAATACACAACTTTTTATTGAATCAACAAAAAAAAAATTGGATAAAGCGATTTACAATAATGAAACAAATCAAGAAAGGATTGATAAAACAAATAAAAATACAATTCAGTTTATTTCGATTCTAAACAAATCACTTTTGCAGTTTAGTAGTAATATTAATAAGAATTCTATGATCCTTTCGGATCTATCTTTTTTGTCACAAGCTTATGTATTTTACAAATTATCACAAGCTAATATTACCAACTTGTATAAGTTAAGATCTGTCCTTCAATATGACGGAACGTCTTTATTTCTTAAGAATGAAGTAAAAGATTTTTTTGGAACACGCGGAATAACTTATTCCGAACTAATTACTAAGAAACTTACGGATTTTGGACCGAATTTATGGAAAAAGTGGTTAAAATGTAATTATCAATATGATTTATCTCAGATAAAATGGTTTCGATTAGTACCACAAAAATGGCGAAATAGCGTTAATCAGCGTTGTGAGACTGAAAATATAAATTTAAACAAAAAGAAATGGAATTCATATGAAAACGAACAATTAATTAATTCGAATTACAAAAATGCAAATAATTATGAAACCCATTTATTGTCATTATCAGATCAAAAAGATAATTTAAAAAAAAACTATCGATATGACGTTTTATCCTATAAATTTCTTTATTATGAAGATAAGAAGAATTTATATAGATATAGTTATGGTACACCATTTCATGTAAAAAAAAACCAAGTTTTTTCTTATACTTATAATTACAACATACATAAAAAAAAATTAATTGATATGTGGTGGGATATACCTATCACTAATTATTTAGGAAAAAAAGATATTAGAGATATAGAGAAAAATACAGATAGAAAATATTTTGATTGGAAAATTATCCATTTTTGTCTTAGAAAGAAAGTTGACATTTTGGCATGGATTGATATCAGTACTAGTGGTAATAAAAATAGTAAGACTGAACCTAAGAATTATCGAATTGTTGATAAAATTGATAAGAAAGGTCTTTTTTATCACACAATTTATCAAGAAATCAGACAATCCCATCAAAAAACAAATCTTTTTGATTGGATGGGAATGAATCACGAAATATTAAGTCGTCCCATATCAAATCTGGAATTTTGGTTCTTCCCGGAATTTGTCTTACATTACAATGCATATAAAATGAAACCGTGGGCTATACCAATTAATTTTCTTTTGTCAAATGTAAGTGAAAATTTTAGTGAAAATAAAAACATCAATAGAAAGAAAAAAAAGAATCTTTTTCAACCATCAAATAAAAATAAATCTCTTGAATTAGAGAATCGAAATCAAGACGAAAAAGAACTCGTAGTTCAAGGGGATCTTGGATCAGATGTCCAAGAGAACTCTGAATCTGTTCTTTCAAACCAACAAAAGGATATTGAAGAAGATTATACGAGATCAGATATGAAAAAACGTAGAAAGAAAAAACAATACAAAACAGAAGTAGAACTCGATTTCTTCCTGAAAAGGTATTTGCTTTTTCAATTGAGATGGGATGATTCTTTGAATCAAAAAATGATCAATAATATCAAGGTATACTGTCTTCTGCTTCGATTGATAAATCCAAGAGATATTATTATCTCCTCTATTGAAAAAAGAGAAATTAGTTTGGATATAATGCTGATTCAGAAAGATTTTGCTCTTACAGAATTGATGAAAAAGGGGATATTGATTATTGAGCCAGTTCGTCTGTCTGTAAAGGGCGATGGACAATTTATTCTGTATCAAACCATAGGTATTTCATTGGTTCATAAAAGTAAACACCAAACTAATAAAAAAAGATACAGTGAAAATGTTGATAAAAGGAATTTGGATGAATCAGTTCCAAGACATCAAAAAATGATGAAAAATAGAAACAAAAACAATTATGATTTACTTGCTCCTGAAAATATTTTATCACCCAGGCGTCGTAGAGAATTGAGAATTCTACTTTGTTTCAATTCAAAGAATAATAATGGTGTAGATGTGTATAAAAATCCAGTATTTTTCAACGGGAACCAGGTAAAAATAAAAAACTATAGTGAATTTTTTGATGAAAACAAAGATCTTAATCGAGATAAAAATAACCTTATAAAATTAAAATTTTTTCTTTGGCCCAATTATCGATTAGAAGATTTAGCTTGTATGAATCGTTATTGGTTTGATACTAATAATGGCAGCCGTTTTCATATTTTAAGGATACACATGTATCCACGTTTAAAAATTCATTTATGATGCATTTGTTTTATATATTTCCTACCAGTTCATTTGGTCGATAAATAGATGCACGCGTACCTTTACATGATACTAATTCGATGATATATCAATTAGATCCAGAAATAAATCACGAAAATTCTCTTTATTAATTTTCTTTGATAATGATAAAATGAATCAATAAAGAAATTTGTATTATTGTGTATACCAGATTAAAATAGCTGGCATTATTATTACTGATCGAGAAAATTCCAAATTCTATTTGTTAAATTGTTAAAAAAAATTTAAGGAAGGTTAAGAATTTATGACAAAAAATTCATTCATATCTGTTATTTCGCATCAAGAAAAAGAAGAAAACTGGGGATCTGTTGAATTTCAAGTATTCCGTTTTACGAATAAAATAAGAAGACTTACTTCACATTTGGAATTGCACAAAAAAGACTATTCATCCCAGAGAGGTCTACGAAAAATTTTGGGAAAACGTCAACGACTGCTGGCTTATTTGTTAAATAAAAATAAAATACGTTATAAAAAATTAATCAGTCAATTGAACATTCGAGAACTAAAAACACGTTAATTTGAATGAAGAGCTGTTTTGAATTATTTGATTTATTAGATCTTGAATTTTGATGAACTTCTTTTTGTTTTTAGCAATTCATAGAAAAATAAATTTATGGAAGAATGAATCGGAGAAAAACTTATGACCGTACCAACTACAAGAAAAGACCTCATGATAGTCAATATGGGTCCTCACCACCCATCAATGCATGGCGTTCTCCGACTCATCGTTACTTTAGACGGTGAAGATGTTATTGACTGTGAACCGATATTGGGTTATTTACACAGAGGTATGGAAAAAATTGCGGAAAACCGAACAATTATACAATATCTGCCTTATGTAACACGTTGGGATTATTTAGCTACTATGTTCACAGAAGCCATAACTGTAAATGGACCAGAACAATTGGGAAATATTCAAGTACCTAAAAGGGCTAGCTATATCCGAGTTATTATGTTGGAATTAAGTCGTATAGCTTCTCATTTGTTATGGCTCGGCCCTTTTATGGCAGATATTGGTGCACAGACCCCCTTCTTCTATATTTTCAGAGAAAGAGAATTGGTATATGATTTATTCGAAGCTGCCACCGGTATGAGAATGATGCATAATTACTTTCGTATTGGGGGAGTAGCTGCCGATCTACCTTATGGGTGGATAGATAAATGTTTAGATTTTTGTGATTATTTTTTAACAGGGATTGCTGAATACCAAAAACTTATTACGCGAAATCCTATTTTTTTAGAACGAGTTGAGGGAGTGGGGATTATTGGTGGAGAAGAGGCAATAAATTGGGGTTTATCGGGACCAATGCTACGAGCTTCCGGAATACAATGGGATCTTCGTAAAGTTGATCATTATGAGTGTTACGACGAATTTGATTGGGAAGTCCAATGGCAAAAAGAGGGGGATTCATTAGCTCGTTATTTAATACGAATCGGTGAAATGGCGGAATCCATAAAAATTATTCAACAAGCTCTAGAAGGAATTCCAGGGGGTCCCTATGAGAATTTAGAAATCCGACGTTTTAATAGGATAAAATATCCTGAATGGAATGATTTTGAATATCGATTCATTAGTAAAAAGCCGTCTCCTGCTTTTGAATTGTCGAAACAAGAACTTTATGTGAGAGTTGAAGCCCCAAAGGGCGAATTGGGAATATTTTTGATAGGAGATCAGAATGTTTTTCCTTGGAGATGGAAAATTCGCCCACCGGGCTTTATCAATTTGCAAATTCTTCCTCAGTTAGTTAAAAAAATGAAATTGGCTGATATTATGACAATACTAGGTAGCATAGATATCATTATGGGAGAAGTTGATCGTTGAAATGATAATTGATACAACAGAAGCACAAGCTATCAACTCTTTTTCCAGATTGGAATCCTTAAAAGCGGTTTATGGGACTATATGGATGCTTGTTCCTATTTTGATTCTCGTATTGGGAATCACAATAGGTGTACTAGTAATTGTATGGTTAGAAAGAGAAATATCCGCGGGTATACAACAACGTATTGGCCCTGAATATGCCGGCCCTTTGGGAATTCTTCAAGCTCTAGCAGACGGTACAAAACTACTTTTTAAGGAGAACCTCCTTCCATCTAGAGGGGATACGCGTTTATTTAGTATCGGACCCTCTATAGCCGTCATATCAATTCTAATAAGTTATTCAGTAATTCCTTTTGGCGATCGTCTTGTTCTAGCCGATCTAAGTATTGGTGTTTTTTTATGGATCGCCATTTCAAGTATTGCCCCAATTGGGCTTCTTATGTCAGGATATGGGTCAAATAATAAATATTCCTTTTTAGGTGGTCTACGGGCTGCTGCTCAATCAATTAGTTATGAAATACCAGTAACTCTATGCGTGTTATCAATATCTCTACGTGTGATTCGGTGAGACATAAGTCTTCTCCCATTTATTTCATTTTAGGTTTCGAAGAATAAAAATGAAACTTATTGAATGGATATCCTCATTTTTTTATTCAATGTTCGGGTTGATAAACTAAACCAGATAGTTAGATGAGTGAAAGAAAACAGCTTCGAGCAGTAATAAATTTGAATCTCATTTCCTATATACAAGGGTTAAACTAAAATAAATATAAGCAGTCAAGACTGTTTACCCCAAGATTGGTTGATTAGTCATCACGGCTTGAAGCGGGTTGAAAAGAGCAACTCTATGTAGTTTTTACTACCTTTGATTTTTTATGTATTCCTATACATGACATGAATTAGCATAGAGATTGACCAAAAAAGAGTGGATGATTAGGAACACCAAAATACAAAAAGGATTCGTAATAGAGATTATGTAAGTTATGTGAAGGAAGGGACATTTCGACATAAAAGAAATACTAATTTGGGCTTTAATTGGTAGAGATGATCAAGTAGTACTCCCAAAAATTCCGATCCAGAGTATGCTCCTATCCACCGATTATGTAAATTACTATCAGGAACGAAGGAATCCTTTACTTTATTTTTAGCCTTAAATAAAAGAAAGAAGCGGGACGAAAATATATAAATATATATATAAATGTAATTGCAAAAAAAAAATATTTTTTTTATATCCATATTCATGGAAATGCAATTTGTGTCATGTCATAAATCATCAATGAATCTTTTGGAATCGAAAATAATAAGGTGAACTATTTATTGATATTGGTAACAAGAGTATTTTATTGAAGGATAAAGTTATTACTCAATAAAAAATGGAAATTCTTAAACTAAAGTAAAAGATGAGATCAATTCTAAAGCACTTTTTTGATAGTATAGCAGACAGAATTCCATTGGTCTAATTCAGGACCTTTCGATTGATTTTTACTTTATCTAGCCTACAAACATATCAAGATGAAAGAATATCGAATCAGTCCTTAGATTTATTTAGGGCTCTCGAGGAGCCGTATGAGGTGAAAATCTCATGTACGGTTCTGCAATAGCGATGATAAGAGTAATTTTATCGTCGACTATGATTATCTAACAGTTCAAGTACAGTTGATATAGTTGAGGCACAGTCAAAATATGGTTTTTGGGGATGGAATTTGTGGCGGCAACCTATAGGATTTATTGTTTTTATAATTTCTTCTCTAGCAGAATGCGAGAGATTGCCCTTTGATTTACCAGAAGCGGAAGAAGAATTAGTAGCAGGTTATCAAACTGAATATTCAGGTATTAAATTTGGTTTATTTTATGTTGCTTCCTATCTAAATCTACTCGTCTCTTCGCTATTTGTAACAGTTCTTTATTTGGGTGGTTGGAATCTCTCTATTCCATACATATTCATTCCTGAGTTTTTTGAAATAAACAAAACGAATGTAGTCTTTGGAACAACAATTGGTATTTTCATTACATTAGCTAAAACTTTTTTGTTCTTGTTCATTTCTATCACAACACGATGGACTTTACCTAGACTGAGAATGGACCAATTATTAAATCTTGGATGGAAATTTCTTTTACCTATTTCTTTAGGAAATCTATTATTAACAACTTCTTCCCAACTTCTTTCATTATAAAAAAAAATATTGGATAGTTACTATAAATTCAATTCATAACTGGTCTCAAACACTCAAACAAGAGAAAGAAACAAAATACAATTTTTTATTGCTATTTACTATATGTTCCCTATGGTAACTGGGTTCATTAATTATGGTCAAAAAACCGTACGGGCTGCAAGGTACATTGGCCAAAGTTTTATGATTACCCTATCCCACGCCAGCCGTTTACCTGTAACTATTCAATACCCTTATGAAAAATTGATCACATCGGAACGTTTTCGTGGTCGAATCCATTTTGAATTTGATAAATGCATTGCTTGTGAAGTATGTGTTCGTGTATGTCCTATAGATCTACCCGTTGTTGATTGGAAATTGGAAACTGATATTCGGAAGAAACGATTGCTTAATTACAGCATTGATTTCGGAATCTGTATATTTTGTGGTAATTGTGTTGAGTATTGCCCAACAAATTGTTTATCAATGACTGAAGAATATGAGCTTTCCACTTATGATCGTCACGAATTAAATTACAATCAAATTGCTCTGGGTCGTTTACCAATATCAATAACTGATGATTACACAATTCGAACAATTTGGAATTGGAATTCGCCTCAAACAAAAGAGAAATCTCGTAACAAATGAAAAATCTTGTGATTGACGAACAATTCCCAATTACTAATAATTGCTAAGTTTAAAATAAAATTTAAATATTAACTAAAAAAAAATTTCTTGGGTAATAATGACAAATTCCAACTATTTAATATTACTTATTCAATAAATTCGATTGATTGATTGATGAAAATCACAAGTTAATTGGTATTTAAAATCTGTTTACTGTAATTATTTCAAATAGTTTTAATTTCGAGCTACTTTTTTTTTTCAAATAAAAAAGAAAAACTGCGACGGGTCCAATAACTTTACCTACACCAAGTCGTACACATTAGAATTGCATTCGAATTAGCAATTAGCAACGCATGAATCTCCCTTTTCTTGTTCAAGTCAATAAGATCATGAAACATTCCGATTTTTTTATCTCTTTTACTTAGATATAATGGATTTACCTGGACCAATACATGATTTTCTTTTAGTCTTTCTGGGGTCAGGTCTTATTTTAGGGGGTCTAGGAGTGGTATTATTTACCAATCCTATTTTTTCTGCCTTTTCACTGGGATTGGTTTTGGTTTGTATATCTTTATTCTATATTCTAGCAAACTCTCATTTTGTAGCTTCTGCGCAACTCCTGATTTATGTCGGAGCTATAAATGTTTTAATAATATTTGCTGTAATGTTCATGAATGGGTCAGAATATGACAAAGATTTTCATCTTTGGACTGTTGGGGCCGGGGCTACTTCGTTGGTTTGTACAAGTCTTTTTATTTCATTAATTATTAGTATTCTAAATACGTCATGGTACGGGATTATTTGGACTACAAAATCAAACCAGATTCTAGAACAAGATTTAATAAATAATAGTCAACAAATTGGAATTCATTTATCAACAGACTTTTTTCTTCCATTTGAACTCGTTTCAATAATTCTTTTAGTTGCTTTAATAGGGGCAATTGCTGTGGCCCGGCAATAATTAATTTTTAAAATTAACAATCCAAATCAAAATTCTATTTTATCGTATTCATTTCTATCCAATTCTATTCGAATTGATGTATAAAATGAAAATACTTTCTTTTAGTTCGATCTATTTATTACCAGTATATTTTATTGCTCTTAATTTCTTTTATTCTAACTTGTTATATTCTAGTCAATCAGATCGTTGTTTATATTGAAATGAATCGATATTGATAAGGAGTTGGTCAATGATGCTCGAACATGTACTTGTTTTGAGTGCCTATTTATTTTCTATCGGGATCTATGGATTAGTCACGAGCCAAAATTTGGTTCGGGCTCTGATGTGTCTTGAACTTATATTGAATGCAGTTAATCTAAATTTTGTAACATTTTCTGATTTTTTTGATAGTCGCCAATTAAAAGGAAACATTTTCTCAATTTTTGTTATAGCTATTGCAGCCGCTGAAGCAGCTATTGGATTGGCGATTGTTTCCTCAATTTATCGTAACCGAAAATCAACTCGTATCAATCAATCGAATTTATTGAATAAGTAATATTAAATAGTTGGAATTCTATATTTTTGATAATATTATTCTATAATTCTATTGGAAATTTATTCTATTTTAGTTTATTATTAGACAAATTGAAATTTGCATAATTATCAATTAAAATTGTATTACTAAGGTATGGCACGTTAAGGTAAAATCATACTTTCAAAAATATAATAAATAAATCAAAGTATTTTGGACTTCTTTTCTATTTTCTAATAAGCCTGCCCAATCCAGATATAGATTGCTTCAAAAAATTCTGGTAAATCATTGATTCGTCTGGTATTTGAATATGTGATTCATTTATTTTACTAGAACTAGATCGAAAATTAATGAAGTTAAAAAAAAAAATTCTAGATCCAATGTCGCATTCAGTAAAGATTTATGATACATGTATAGGGTGTACTCAATGTGTCCGAGCTTGTCCCACAGATGTATTAGAAATGATACCTTGGGATGGATGTAAAGCTAAACAAATAGCTTCCGCTCCAAGAACGGAGGACTGTGTGGGTTGCAAGAGATGTGAATCCGCTTGTCCCACAGATTTTTTAAGCGTTCGAGTTTATTTAGGGCATGAAACAACTCGCAGCATGGGTCTAGGTTATTGATACGTTCGAGAAAACTCCACTTGAATCCATTTATTCCATTTTGGATTTTTTTACCGACAAAAATCCGTACCCGAACTATATTTCGGGTACGGATTTTTTTGGACCAAGTGTATCTTGTCTTTACCACGAATTATTTTCCTTGGTTAACAACAATTGTAGTTTTTCCTATACTTGCAGGTTCTTTCATTTTCTTTCTTCCTCATAGAGGAAATAAGGTTATCCGGTGGTATACTATATGCATTTCCATTATGGAGCTCCTGTTAACGACCTATGCATTCTGTTATTATTTCCAACCGGATGATCCATTAATCCAACTAGCAGAAGATTATAAATGGATTAACTTTTTTGATTTCCACTGGAGATTGGGAATAGATGGGCTTTCTATAGGACCCATTTTACTGACGGGGTTCATCACTACTTTAGCCACTTTAGCGGCTTGGCCAGTTACTCGGGAGTCCCGATTATTCCATTTCCTGATGTTAGCAATGTACAGTGGTCAAATCGGATTATTTGCATCTCGAGACCTTTTACTTTTTTTCATAATGTGGGAGTTCGAATTAATTCCTGTTTATATACTCTTATCCATGTGGGGAGGAAAGAAACGTCTCTACTCAGCGACTAAGTTTATTTTGTATACTGCGGGAGGGTCCATTTTTCTATTAATGGGAGTTCTGGGCGTTGGTTTATACGGTTCCAACGAACCAACCTTAAATTTTGAAACATTAGTTAATCAACCGTATCCTGTGGCATTAGAAATAATATTCTATATTGGATTTTTTATTGCTTTTGCTGTCAAATTACCGATTATACCCTTACATACATGGTTACCAGATACCCATGGAGAAGCGCATTATAGTACGTGTATGCTTCTAGCTGGGATCTTATTAAAAATGGGAGCATATGGATTAATTCGGATCAATATGGAATTATTACCCCACGCTCATTCTATCTTTTCTCCTTGGTTGATAATAATAGGCACAATACAAATAATCTATGCAGCTTCAACATCTTCCGGCCAACGTAATTTAAAAAAAAGAATAGCCTATTCCTCTGTATCTCACATGGGTTTCATAATTATCGGAATTAGTTCTATAACCGATACGGGACTTAATGGAGCCATTTTACAAATAATTTCTCATGGATTTATTGGTGCTGCACTTTTTTTCTTAGCGGGAACTAGTTACGATAGAATACGTCTTGTTTATCTTGACGAAATGGGTGGAATAGCCATTCCAATGCCAAAAATATTCACACTTTTCAGTAGCTTTTCAATGGCATCCCTTGCGTTACCGGGTATGAGTGGTTTCATTGCAGAATTACTAGTATTTTTTGGAATAATTACCAGCCAAAAATTTCTTTTAATGCCAAAAATACTAATTACTTTTGGAATGGCAATTGGAATGATATTAACTCCTATTTATTCGTTATCTATGTTACGTCAAATGTTCTATGGATATAAATTATTTAATATTCCAAACTCGAATTTTTTTGATTCTGGGCCACGAGAGTTATTTGTTTCGACTTCCATCTTTCTGCCAGTAATAGGTATTGGCATTTACCCAGATTTCGTTCTTTCATTATCAGTTGAGAAAGTGGAAGCAATTCTATCCAATTTTTTTTATAGATAGGTTTCCGTTCATTTCATTATATGAAAAAAGAAGTTTTCTTTACGTAAGAAGAAGAAAGACTGAATTGGAATTTTCAGTTGAAATTGTATTTTACGTTTGTGAGAACCATTTAAATCAAGTAATGTAGTGATTTAAATGGTTCTCACCTGTTTATAAGCAACTTGTTTATGCGTTGTCCTATGTTTGTATTCGTAAGGTGCTTTCTTCAATTTAGTTAAGCGTTAATGTAAATGAACCATAACTATGTAGCCCTATTCCTAATAGATTGACTCCAAAATAGCATATCCAAATTATAAGAAAACCTATAAAAGCCACAATTGCAGAATTTGCACCCTGCAAATTTGTATTTGTTCGAATATGTAAATAAATTGCAAATATGGTCCAAGTAATAAATGCCCAAGTTTCCTTTGGGTCCCAATTCCAATATGATCCCCAAGCCTCGTTGGCCCATACTGCTCCTGAAAGAATCCCTATGGTTAAAAAGAGAAATCCTATACTAATAACACGATAACCCCAATGATCCAGTTGTTCAATCAACTGGGACCTAAAATAATTTCTAACAGAAAAGTGAGAAGCGCTTTGTAAAACATTGCCCCTTTCATTCAGGTATTGGATCTCGCCGAAGAAAAATGACTTATTTAATAAACGTTTTCTTTTATAAAAAATCCTTATTATATCTTTTTGAAATGTAATGACTAGAAGCGCTACTGATAATAATGATCCACATAAAAGAGCTGCATAACCCAATAACATCATACTTACATGCATCATTAACCACTGGGATTGAAGAGCGGGGACTAATATTGCGGAATGCTGCGTTTCAGTTAAGAGGCCCGAAGTAGCAAACCCTTGGGTAAAAATAGCACTTGGCGCGGTTATTGCACTTAAATGATTTTTCTGTTTTTTTAAATACGGAATCATATGAATAAGGCAGAAACTCCATGAAAGGAACATTAAGGATTCATATAGATTACTTAACGGGAAATGTTTCCAATAAACCCAACGAATAACTAATAATCCTGTTATACAGAAAAAAGTCACTATCATGCCCTTTTCGAGTGAATTATAGAGTCCTACTTTTTCATTGACTAATAAAGTTATCAAATGAAGTGCAATTACAACGGAAACGATTGAAAGGGAAATATGGGTTAAAATATGCTCTAAAGTCGAAAATATCATAAAAAAAAATGAAATTCCTCATTTTATTTTTTATTTTCAAATTATGAAATGGAAATTAGAAATGAAATTCAGTTCATTATTTATTATAATTATAGGCCTATTGAATTTTACTTCTTTTGATTTTTAGAATTTGTAAGATGCCGCCACTCGGACTCGAACCGAGATGCTCTCGCACTGCTTCCTAAGAGCAGCGTGTCTACCAATTTCACCATAGCGGCTTGTTTGAAATCATAATAGCCTTTTTTTATTCAATCGTCGAGATTGAAGGAGTTAATTGAATGCAATATTTTTTTTTTAGAAAACATTCAAATTAAAAAATAAAAAATCATTCACAAAATTTAAACATTTTATTTTCATATCATAATAGAATAATAGATTATTATATATCACTTATTTTATGGTACTACTTAATTTTGTCAATGGATTTTCAAGTAGTTTATGTTTTTTTGAAATGGAACTTTTCTAACTAGAATAGTCTGTCTTTTATCCCGGGATCGACCGACCCCAATAAATTTCGTTCTCATTTGAATTTGGTAATAATAAATGAATTTTTTAGCTGATTTCAAAAAAAAAAATAGGATTTTTTTTGATTACAATTTCAAAACGGTATCAAATGGCCTTTTTCTGTCTATAGATATATATCTACAAAATGAATCAGTAGGATTTTTCTTGTGTCGATAGATTTTTTTAGGTTTCAACAAACCAATAACCAATTAAATATTGAACTGGATATATCATAGAAAAAAAGTTTTGAGCTCGATTGAAATGTACTTCCAAACCAAGAAGAAAAGTAAAAATTTTCGCACACAATATTTAACTAAATACAAGAAATATAAATACAATAAATAAAAAAAGGACTTTTTTTCGATTGATTTGAAACAGGCAGATATATAGAGAGCAATTTCTAGAAATAATGATTCTGAGAGTTAAAGTTCGAAACTAAATATTTTCTATTTGCCCTTTATTACAGATATATATTTATACAGATATATAATTAAATTTGTAAATAGAAAAAGCTTTTATTCTTATTTTTCTTCTTATTTTGTTATGGCAAATGGTCGATGGGGAAAAAATCCCCATCTTAGAACTAATAAAATAGACTAAAAAAGAAAGGCAAGGGCGATGCAATTTTTTTTTCAAACAAAAAAAGTTCGGATTTTAGACAGCTCAAAACAGTAATTAGTAAATGCAAAGCATTAATTACGTATTCAAATCGTTTGTTTATTTTCTATAATTTAAATTCGAAATAATTTGTTTTTTCATTTCGAATTTAAATTATACCATTTTTTTTTCAGTCGGGCCGATTCTGATTACTCCAAGGTTTAATTACTTATTTTTTGTACAAAAAAACTTTTTGAATTCCCGGTAAAAAGAGATGTTGCTAACGAAAAGGCTTTGAGCGCCGCGCGAGACCCTTTTTTTTTCCAAATATTTTTCCGAATCCGCTTTTTGGAAATAGAAGTACGTTTTTTTGGAACTGCCATTTCAAATTGAATTGATTATTCATTGGTATGATTGGATGTGAAAGACATCTATTGTTTAAACGAATCTTTTTTTTCTTATTCATTATCTATCTATTTAGATTCTAGACGACACCCTCTTCATTAAATTTTTTAAAATATAAAAGGATAGCATAACTATAAATATATGAAATAGGTTTATATCGCCTAAAATGTTAGGTTAGGCAAAACAAAATTTTCTATGGAATAGATAAAAAGAAACAACAAGAATAAAGAAAAATTCATACGAAATTTTATTAACTAATGAATCAAAATTTTGACTTAATATCTCTGTCTATTTTTCCTATGCTACATTTGATTTCTATGTAATTTAATGTACATGTATATAATAAGCCACATATAAAAGTTTAAGAATCCAATTCTTATTTAATTCAAAAACTTGAATTTTTTATTTTCAAATTGAACTGATATTAATAAATTTAGTTCTTTCAAAGGATCCGTGATTTGAGATATTTTAGTTATTTTTTTTTTATTCTATGTTATTATGTAAAGTGGAAAGGAAAGTTATACCAAAAAAAAATAGAAGATTTTTCTATGTTTGAAGTGGACCAAAAAATTTTGTGTATTTTTATTAAAGTAGTTAATAATTTTGAATAAGCTACTGAATAAACTAATTAAACTAACCTCGTTTTTTTGAATCATTATTAATTTTCTTAGATCTTTTCTAGATCTTATGATTCATATCTAGATCTTATGATTCATAATATTTTTTAGTTTAGTTTTTTATCTTTTATTTTCTATATGTATTAGAAATACCTTAAATGATAAATGAAAATTTTGTATCTTCTTATTTTTATTTTACTTCATAGAGTTTAATTTACTTAATAACTAAATAACTAAGTATTTGCTTTGATTAACAAATTGAGTATTTCACCAACTATAACTTCTTGATTTGAATATTAAAATTCAAATAACAAATAAAATCAATTTCTTTAATTCCAATATAGATATAAATAATATAAAATAGGAAATTCAAAAATTCTATTTCACTTTTTTATTTAATACATATTTTGATTTTGTTTATTGATTTCTTTCAAAAGAGGTAAGAGTCGGCGAATCGTAAAATTCAAATAAATTAATAATTTTTATATTATGGAACATATATACCAATATGCATGGATCATACCCTTTATTCCACTTTCTGTTCCTTTGTTAATAGGAGTGGGACTTCTTCTTTTTCCGACGGCAACAAAAAATATTCGGCGTATATGGGCTTTTTCGAGTATTTTGTTGTTAAGTATAGTTATGGTTTTTTCGATGAAGTTGTCTATTCAGCAAATAAATAGCAATTCCATTTATCAATATGTATGGTCTTGGACCATTAATAATGATTTTTCCTTAGAATTCGGATACTTGATCGATCCGCTTACTTCTATTATGTCAATGTTAATCACTACGGTTGCAATTCTGGTTCTTATTTATAGTGATAGTTATATGTCTCATGATCAGGGATATTTGAGATTTTTTGCTTATTTGAGTTTTTTCAATACTTCCATGCTGGGATTAGTTACCAGTTCGAATTTGATACAAATTTATATTTTTTGGGAATTAGTTGGAATGTGTTCTTATTTATTAATAGGTTTTTGGTTCACACGACCTATTGCTGCAAATGCTTGTCAAAAAGCGTTTGTGACTAATCGTGTAGGGGATTTTGGCTTATTATTAGGAATTTTAGGTCTTTATTGGATAACCGGGAGTTTCGAGTTTCGAGATTTGTTTGAAATATTCAATAACTTAAATCAGCGAAATTTTTTATTTTGTATTTTATGTACTTTCTTCTTATTTGCTGGTGCAGTTGCGAAATCTGCCCAATTTCCCCTTCATGTATGGTTACCCGATGCTATGGAGGGCCCTACCCCTATTTCAGCTCTTATACACGCTGCTACCATGGTAGCGGCGGGGATTTTTCTAGTCGCTCGACTTCTTCCTCTTTTCATAGTTATACCTTCCATAATGTATGGAATATCTTTTATAGGTATAATAACAGTACTATTAGGAGCTACGTTAGCGCTTGCTCAAAAAGACATTAAAAGAAGTTTAGCTTATTCGACAATGTCTCAATTGGGTTATATGATGTTAGCTCTAGGTATGGGTTCTTATCGAGCTGCTTTATTTCATTTGATTACTCATGCTTATTCAAAAGCATTATTATTTTTAGGGTCCGGATCCCTTATTCATTCAATGGAAGCTATTGTTGGGTATTCTCCAGATAAAAGTCAGAATATGGTTCTTATGGGGGGGTTAACAAAACATGTGCCAATTACAAAAACTGCTTTTTTAATAGGTACACTTTCGCTTTGTGGTATTCCGCCTCTTGCTTGTTTTTGGTCCAAAGATGAAATTCTTAATG